GCTCTAGAAAAAGAAAAGGGATTTCTTGCTCTAGATATGCTCGAAAAAAGGACCAGATTATGCAATGATGAAAACGAACAAAAATACTTGCCCAAAACGTATGACCCCTTTTTGAGGGGACCATATCGTGGAACAATAAAAAAATTCTATTCACATATGATCATGAATGATTTAATCACTTCTACAGATACGGAGGATTCCATAGAAATCAATTGGATAAATAAGATTTATGGGCTACTTCCTAATAATTCTAATTATTCCAGAAAATTTGAACATCAAAAGAATCCGCCTGATAGGGAATCATTACTGAATTATATTGGTAATTCCTTAACCTCAATCAAAGAATTTCCTTTTGAGCCTGCACCCATTTTGCATTTTAAAAAATATTCTTTATTGAGAGAGCAAACAAGAATTGATTTTGAAAATCAAACAAAAGCTTTAAAATGGGTATTCGATGTAATTACAACTGATCCAAACGATCAAACAATAATTAGAAATAAATCTATTGGAATAGAAGAAATCCATAAAAGGGTTCCTCGGTGGTCATACAAATTAACTGATGATTTGGAAGAACAGGAGGAAGAAAATGAGGAAGAATCTAAGGAAGATCATGAAATTCGTTCAAGAAAAGCCAAACGCGTAGTAATTTATACTGATAACAATCAGAATACCAACCCTATTACAACTACAAATAATACTAATAATAGTGATCAAGCAGAAGAGGTGGCTTTGATACGTTACTCGCAACAATCGGATTTTCGTCGGGATATAATCAAAGGATCCATGCGTGCTCAAAGACGTAAAACGGTTATTTGGGAAATGTTTCAAGCAAATGTGCATTCTCCGCTTTTTTTGGATCGAATAGACAAAACATTTTTTTTTTCTTCTTTTTATATCTCTGAAATGATGAATCTCATTTTTAGGAATTTGGTGGGGAGAGAACCAGAATTGGGGAGAGAACCAGAACCAGAATTGGAAATTTCACATTTTGATTTTGAGGAGGAAGAGACAAGGGAAAAAGAGAAAAAAAACGAAGAAAAAAAAGAGAAAAATGAACGTATAGTAATATCAGAAACTTGGGATAGCATTATATTTGCTCAAGCAATAAGAGGTTTGATGTTAGTAACCCAATCTTTTCTTAGAAAATACATTGTATTGCCTTCATTGATAATTGCTAAAAATATTGGCCGTATGTTATTATTCCAATTCCCCGAATGGTATGAGGATTTGAAGGAGTGGAATAGAGAAATGCATGTTAAATGCACTTATAATGGTGTTCAATTATCAGAAACAGAATTTCCCAAAGATTGGTTAACAGACGGTATTCAGATAAAGATTCTATTTCCTTTCTGTTTGAAACCTTGGCGAAGATCTAAAATACGATCTCATCCTAGGGATCAAATAAAAAAAAAAGGAAAAAAAAACAATTTTTGTTTTTTAACGGTTTGGGGAATGGAAGCGGAATTCCCTTTTGGGAATCCCCGAAAACGACCTTCCTTTTTTGAACCCATTTATAAAGAACTCCAAAAAAAAGTTAGAAAAGTTAAAAAGGATTTCTTTCTACTTCTAAAAGTTTCAAAAGAAAAAACAAGATGGATCATTAAAATACTTCTAGTTCTAAAACGAATAATGAAGGAAATTCAAAAAGTAAACCCAATATTCTTATTTGAATTGAGCAAGGTGAAAGTATATGAAACGGCTGAAAATGGAAAAGATTCCGAAATAAATAATAAGATTATTCACAAATCAACCATTCAAATCCAATCCATGAATTGGACAAATTATTCACTCATAGAAAAAAAGATGAAAGATCTTTCTGATAGAACAATCACAATCAGGAATCAAATAGAACGAATCACAAAAGACAAGAAAAAAATAATTCTAACTTGTGCTGATAAAAGATCAAAATCACAGAAACATATTTGGCAGATATTCCAAAGAATAAATATACGATTAATACGTAAATCACATTATTTTATGAAATCTCTGATTGAAAATATATATATAGATATCTTGCTATGTATGATTACCATTCACAGGATCTATTTCCAACTTTTCTTTGAATCAACAAAAAAAATAATCAATAAATCCGTTTACAACGATCAAACAAATCAGGAAGGAATTGATGAAAGAGATCAAAATACAATGAACTTTTTTTCCACTATAAAAAAGTCCTTTTCGAATACTAATATTAGTAATAGTACAAAAATGTATTATGACTTATCCTCCTTGTCCCAAGCATATGTATTTTACAAATTATCACAAACCCAATTACTTAACAAGTATCAATTGAAATCTCTACTTCAATATCAGGGGACTTATCCTTTTATTAAGGATAAAATCAAGGATTATTGTATGACACGAGGAATATTTGATTACAATTCAAGACATAAGAAAATTCATAAGTCTGGAATGATTGAATGGAAAAACTGGTTAAAGGGGCATTATCAATACAATTTATCTAAAACCAAATGGTCGCGGTTAGTACCGCAAAAATGGCGAAATAGAATCAATCAACGTTATAGGATTCAAAATAAGGACTCAATTAAAGCGGATTCATATAAAAAAGAAAAAGACCAATTAATTCATTACGTGAAACAAAATTACTATGAAGCGGATTCATTGACAAATCAAAAAGAAAAATGGAAAAAACACTACAGATATGATCTTTTATCACATAAATATATGAACTATGGGGATAAGGAGGATTTTGATATTTATGGGTCAAGATTACAAGTAAACGGGGTTCACAAAATTCCATATAATTTCAATAAACCAAAATCCGAATCATTTTATGTATTGGTAAGTACAGCTATTAGTGATTATCTAGAAGAAGGATATATTATTGATACGCATAAAAATCTAGATAGAAAATATTTTGATTGTCGAATTCTCCACTTTTGTCTTAGAAAAAATATCAATATTGAGACCTGGACCAATACACATATCGGTACCAAAATTGATAAAAATACTAAGACTGAAAAAAAAATCAACAACAAATTGAAAAAAAAAGATATTTTTTCTCTTATGATTCATCAAGAAATCAACCCATCCAATCAAAAAAGTATTTTTTTAAATTGGATGGGAATGAATCAAGAAAGAGTTTATCATACCATATCAAATCTAGAATCTTGGTTCTTCCCAGAATTTGTCTTACTTTTTGATGCATATAAGATTAAACCATGGATTATACCAATCAAATTACTTCTTTTTGACTTTTATTTTTATAAAAATAAAAGTCAAAATAAAAACATCAATATAAATAGAAAAAATAATCTTCAGATGATATCTCATCAAAAAAAATATCTTAAATTAGAAAATTCCAACCAACAAAAAAATGAGCAACAGGACCAAGTAAATCTTGTATCAGATCTACGAAAAGAAAACAAAAAAAAAGATATTGAAGAGAATTATGCGAGATCAGACATTACCATTAAAAAAGGTAAGAAGAAAAAACAATCCAAGAAAAACAAGAAAGCAGAACTAGATTTCTTCCTGAAAAAATATTTCCTTTTTCAATTAAGATGGGATGACTCCTTGAACCAAAGAATGATCAATAATATCAAGGTATATTGTCTCTTACTTAGACTGATAAATCCAAAAGAAATTGCTATATCCTCGATTCAAAGAGGAGAGATGCATCTGGATGTAATGCTAATTCAGAAAGATCTAGCTCTTACAGAATTGATAAAAAAAGGAATATTAATTATCGAACCAATTCGTCTATCTATAAAAAGGGATGGAAAATTGATTATATATCAAACTATAAGTATTTCATTGGTCGAGAACAATAAACACCAAACTAATAGAAAATGCATAAAAAAAAGTTATATTGATAAGAGGAATTTGAATAAACCCATTGTACGATATGGGAATATGCTTGTGAATGGGGACACAAATTATTATGATTTCCTTGTTCCCGAAAATATTCTATCTCCTAGACGTCGCAGAGAATTGAGAATGTTAATTTGTTTCAATTCCCATAATTGGAATGTTACGGATAGAAATAGAAATCCATTATTTTGCAATGAAAACAACATAAGAAACTCTGGAAAATTTTTGGATGAGGACAAGCATCTTAATACGGATACAAATAAATTCATTAAATGCAAATTTGTTCTTTGGCCCAATTACCGATTAGAAGATTTAGCTTGTATGAATCGCTATTGGTTTGATACCAATAATGGCAGTCGTTTCAGTATGTCAAGGATACATATGTATCCACGATTTAGAATTATTTAATTTAATAGTATATTTCCTATATCATATATATATATATCTATATTCCGTGACATTTTCCGGTATATGAAAGCCGAAAGATGTATGCATATGCTATGTTATATTTTGGTAAATGATACAGATTGAATGGTGTATCCATTCAATTGGATATAGGAATAAATAAATTAGGGGAATCCTTTTAGATAGAAATAAATTCTTTTCTTTCGTTAATGTGGAAACATATTATCCCTTTCTATCCAAATCAAATTTTCAATTTGATTTGGATAAAATAAAGAAGTAGTATATGAATAAATCCAAATTTTTGTGTGTACTAGATGTGTGTACTAGATTAAAATAACCGGCATAATTTTTTTTTTATTTTTCCTGATCGGAAAAATCCATGAAAAAGAAAGAAAAAGGATAGAAAAATTTTTTATGGTCAAAAATTCATTCATTTCCATTATTCCACAAGAAGAAAAAGAAGAAAACAAAGGTTCTGTTGAATTTCAAGTATTTAGTTTCACCAATAAGATACGGAGACTTACTTCACATTTGGAATTGCACAAAAAAGATTTTTTATCACAAAGGGGTCTACGAAAAATTCTAGGAAAACGTCAACGGTTGCTGGCTTATTTGTCAAAGAAAAATAGAGTACGTTATAAGAAATTAATTGGTCAGTTGGATATTCGAGAGCCAAAAACTCGTTAATTTAATCGTTTGAATTTTTTAGTAGTATTCCATTTTTTGTTTTGATGAGTCTCGTTTTGAGGAATTCATGGAATAATGAATTAAGGAAGAAAAGATATGACAGTACCGGTTACAAGAAAAGATCTCATGATAGTCAATATGGGGCCTCACCACCCATCAATGCATGGTGTTCTCCGACTAATCGTTACTCTCGATGGTGAAGATGTTATTGACTGTGAGCCCATATTGGGCTATTTACACAGAGGAATGGAAAAGATAGCGGAAAATAGAACAATTATACAATATCTACCTTATGTAACACGATGGGATTATTTAGCTACTATGTTCACAGAGGCAATAACCGTAAATGCGCCAGAACAATTGGAAAATGTTCAAGTACCTCAAAGAGCTAGCTATATCAGAGTAATTATGCTGGAATTGAGCCGTATAGCTTCTCATTTGTTATGGCTTGGACCTTTTATGGCGGATATCGGTGCACAGACTCCCTTTTTCTATATTTTCAGAGAAAGGGAATTGATATATGATCTATTCGAAGCCGCCACAGGTATGCGAATGATGCATAATTATTTCCGTATTGGAGGAGTAGCTGCTGATCTACCTTATGGATGGATAGATAAATGTTTGGATTTCTGCGATTATTCTTTAACAGGAGTTGTTGAATATCAAAAACTTATTACGTGGAATCCCATTTTTTTGGAACGAGTTGAAGGAGTGGGCATTATTGGTGGAGAAGAAGCTGTAAATTGGGGTTTATCAGGACCGATGTTACGAGCTTCTGGAATCCAATGGGATCTTCGTAAAGTTGATCATTATGAGTGTTACAATGAATTCGATTGGGAAGTCCAATGGCAAAAAGAAGGAGATTCATTAGCTCGTTATTTAGTACGAATCGGTGAAATGAAGGAATCCATAAAAATTATTCAACAGGCTCTAGAAGGAATTCCTGGAGGACCTTATGAAAATTTAGAAGTACGACGCTTTGATAGAGCAAAGAATTCCGAATGGAATGATTTTGAATATAGATTTATTAGTAAAAAACCTTCACCCAATTTAGAATTGTCGAAACAAGAACTTTATGTGAGAGTGGAAGCCCCAAAAGGAGAATTGGGAATTTATTTGATAGGAGATAATAGTGTTTTCCCCTGGAGATGGAAAATTCGTCCACCCGGTTTTATCAATTTGCAAATTCTTCCTCAGCTAGTTAAAAGAATGAAATTGGCTGATATCATGACGATATTGGGTAGTATAGATATCATTATGGGAGAAGTTGATCGTTGAAATGATAATTGATACGACAGAAGTACAAACTATCAATTCTTTTTCTACATCGGAATTTTTAAAAGAAGTGTATGGACTAATATGGATTGTACCCATTTTGACCCTTATATTGGGAATAACAATGGGGGTACTAGTAATTGTGTGGTTAGAAAGAGAAATATCTGCAGCGATACAACAACGTATTGGGCCTGAATATGCTGGCCCGTTGGGAATTCTTCAAGCTATAGCGGATGGGACTAAACTACTTTTTAAAGAGGACCTCCTCCCATCTCGAGGAGATATTCGTTTGTTTAGTGTGGGACCGTCTATAGCGGTTATATCAATTCTACTAAGTTATTTAGTAATTCCTTTTGGGTATCGTCTTGTTTTAGCCGATCTCAGTATAGGTGTTTTTTTATGGATCGCCATTTCTAGTATTGCTCCTATTGGGCTTCTTATGTCAGGATATGGATCGAATAATAAATATTCCTTTTTAGGTGGTCTACGAGCTGCTGCTCAATCTATTAGTTATGAAATACCATTAACTCTATGTGTGTTATCAATATCTCTACGTGTGATTCGTTGGAATATGAACTTTGAACCTCTCTTCTAGAAATAAAAGAAAAAAGAAAGAGGTTCAATGTATTGAATAGATAGATGTTTTCATTTTTTTTTTATTCAGCATTCGGGTTGATGAGTTAAACCAGATAGTTATATGAGTGAAACTAAACAGCTTCCAAATTTGTAGTAAGAAGAAACAATCTCATTCCCTATGTACAAGAATAAAGTTGAAGTAAAAATAAGCAGTGTAAACTGCTTACCCCAAGATTAAGATTTTTTGATTAGTCATCATATCTTGAAGCGGGCGCAAACAAAAGATCAACTGTATGGAGTTTCTACTACTGTCTCATATGTATTACTATACCGGGGATCAATCAAAAGTCAGTGGACGGTTAGGAACACCAAGGTACACAAAGGATTAGTAATGGAGATAATGTAAGGTATCAAAAAAGAGGTATTTCTTCATAAAACGAATCATAATAAGGACTTGAAATTGGTAGAAATGATCAAGTAGTACTTCCCTACGATTCCGATCTAGAGTATGCTCCTATTCACTGGTTAAAGAAATGACTATCAAGAACGAATTAATTCTTTATTTTATTTTTGAGTATCCTCCTCTGAGACAGAAGAACAGGAAAAAAGAAATGGAATGCAGTAATTGAATGAATAATAAAAAAAGGGGATCCCTATTTATTCTTTTCTCTATCCATATTCATACATATCGAATTCTTATCACGATTCATGAACTAATGACTAATTCTTTTTATTTTGTATTGATTGATATAAGGAGTATTTTATTGAAATATTAAGTTATTACCGAACAAAGAGAAATTTTTATTGTAAAGGATGAGATCAATTCGGAAGCACTTTTTTTATTATTCTAGCAGACAGAATTCCATTGGTCTAATTTGGGACTTTCCGATGTATCTTTATTCTATCCATCCAAAGATGGTGATAATACCGAACCCGTCCTTACATTTTTTTTGTGGCCATCGAGGAGCCGTATGAAGCTGAGGTCTCACGTACGGTTTTGAAATAGCGATGGGAACAGTGATGTTATTATCGACTATGATTATCTAACAGTTCAAGTACAGTTGATATAGTTGAAGCACAGTCAAAATATGGTTTTTGGGGGTGGAATCTGTGGCGTCAGCCTATAGGATTTATTGTTTTTCTAATTTCTTCTCTAGCCGAATGTGAGAGATTGCCCTTTGATTTACCAGAAGCGGAGGAGGAATTAGTAGCAGGTTATCAAACCGAGTATTCGGGTATCAAATATGGTTTATTTTATCTTGCTTCTTACCTAAATTTATTAGTTTCTTCATTATTTGTAACAGTTCTTTACTTAGGTGGGTGGAATTTACCTATTCCGTATATATCCATTTCTGAGCTTTTCGGAATAAAAAAAATCGCCGGCATTTTTGGAATAACAATGGGTATCCTTATTACATTAACTAAAGCTTATTTGTTTCTCTTCATTTCTATCACAACAAGATGGACTTTACCTAGAATGAGAATGGACCAGTTATTAAATCTTGGATGGAAATTTCTTTTACCTATTTCTCTAGGTAATCTGTTATTAACAACTTCTTCCCAACTTGTTTCATTATAAATAAGAGAATACGATAACACTATTTTAGATTCATAATCTCTATCAAACAAGAGAAAGAAACGTCAAATTTTTCATGTATATCTACAATATGTTCCCTATGGTAATTGGGTCCATGAATTATGGTCAACAAACAATACGAGCTGCAAGGTACATTGGTCAAAGTTTCATAATTACCTTATCCCACACAAATCGTTTACCTGTAACTATTCAATATCCTTATGAAAAATCGATCACATCAGAGCGTTTCCGGGGTCGAATCCACTTTGAATTTGATAAATGTATTGCTTGTGAAGTATGTGTTCGTGTATGCCCGATAGATCTACCCGTTGTTGATTGGAGATTTGAAAGAGATATTAAAAAGAAACAATTACTTAATTATAGTATAGATTTCGGGGTTTGTATATTTTGTGGTAACTGTGTCGAGTATTGTCCAACAAATTGTTTATCAATGACTGAAGAATATGAACTTTCTACTTATGATCGTCACGAATTGAATTATAATCAAATTGCTTTGGGTCGATTACCAATCTCAATAATTGGAGATTACACAATTCAAACAGTTATGAATTCGACTCAAATAAAAATAGACAAAGATAAACCCTTTGATTCAAGAACAATTACCGATTACTAAGATTTTGTTTTGATATAAAGGATCCAAGCTTTTTATTTTGGGTAGTCAGTAACTACAAATAAAAACTAATGATTGTTGAGAATCACTCTTTGATTTAAACTAAAAATATATTTTTCGTGATGATTTCAAAATAGCAAATTTCAACTACTTTTTTCTTTTTTTTTCTTTCGGATAAATATAAATAAAGTAAGGTTGGCCCGATAATTTTATCTATATCTACATTAATCCATATTCAAATTCAATTCAATTATAAATGTATCATATACATTATTATATACAAGAAAACAAAAATAGGGTAACCCCTTTTCCTTTCCTGGACCATTTATTTAGTAAAGTTAAAGTAAGGTCATGAAATAGTTAAAGTTATTTATTTTGTATTTTATACATAATGGGTTTACCTGGACCAATACATGATATTCTTGTTGTATTTCTGGGGTCAATTCTTGTATTAGGGGGTCTGGGGGTAGTATTATTTACCAATCCAATTTATTCTGCCTTTTCATTGGGATTGGTTCTTGTTTGTATATCCTTATTCTATATTTCATCGAACTCCTATTTTGTAGCTGCCGCACAGCTCCTTATTTATGTGGGAGCCATAAATATCTTGATCATATTTGCTGTAATGTTCATGAATGGTTCAGGATATTCCAATAATTCCTATTTTTGGACCATTGGAGATGGGGTCACTTTGATGGTTTGTACAACTATTCTTTTTTCACTAATTACTACTATCCCAGATACGTCATGGTACGGAATTATTTGGACTGCAAGGTCAAACCAGATTATGGAACAGGACCTAATAAATAACGTTCAACAAATTGGGATTCATTTATCAACAGATTTTTATCTTCCGTTTGAACTCATTTCAATAATTCTTTTAGTTTCCTTGATAGGTGCAATTACTATGGCTCGACAATAAGCAATAAAAATACTTAACTTATAATGATTCCCAATTCTTAGAATTATAACTAAATTCTAAATAAATAAATAGAAATTTTTAGTTAAATCTATCTACCGTCAATATCTTCTTTTGTTGTGTAATTGTTCTATTCTAATCAATTGAATCGGTTGAATTGTTATTCATATTGAAATGAATCGAGATTGATAAGGAGTTAGTCAATGATGTTTGAGCATGTCCTTTTCTTGAGTGTTTATTTATTTTCTATCGGTATCTATGGATTGATCACAAGTCGAAACATGGTTAGAGCGCTTATGTGTCTTGAGCTTATACTAAATTCGGTTAATATCAATCTTGTAACATTTTCTGATATATTTGATAGTCGCCAATTAAAAGGAGACATTTTCTCAATCTTTGTTATAGCCATTGCAGCTGCTGAAGCAGCTATTGGACTTGCTATTGTTTCGTCGATCCATCGTAACAGAAAATCAACTCGTATTAATCAATCGAATTTGTTGAATAATTAGTGATAATCATCATAGATAATTTAAATAAAGACACATAAAAATATTTAATAGAATTGAAATACTATTTTTTATTGAATTTGAATGCAATTCAATAAAATGGAATTGCATTTTTATATTTATATTGAAATAATGATGACCAATTTGTTGGCCAATTAATTTTAATTCGCATGTGTAACTCGTATCATCATAATTGTTGAAACGAAAATCAAAGTGTCTTGACCTTTTCTCATAAACAGATTGATTTAAGAAATATATTGATTGTTTTTAATAAACCACTGTTTCGTCTGGTGTCTACAATATTACAATATATAATATATGATTCATTTACTACTAATTTGATTTGACCAGATCGAAAATCTTTTATGTTCAAAACTGTAATTTATAGATCCAATGTCACATTCAGTAAAAATTTATGATACATGTATAGGGTGTACTCAATGTGTACGAGCTTGCCCCACAGATGTATTGGAAATGATACCTTGGGACGGATGTAAAGCCAAGCAAATAGCTTCCGCGCCAAGAACCGAGGACTGTGTAGGTTGTAAGAGATGTGAATCTGCCTGCCCAACAGATTTTTTGAGTGTCCGCGTTTATTTAGGGCCTGAAACAACTCGCAGCATGGCTCTATCTTATTGATACGTTACAAAAAACTCCACTTGAATCATTTGTGATTCCTCTTTACCGACAAAAGCCCGTGCTCGACAAAATATATTATTTTGAGGACGGGCTTCTCTGGTCAAAATGTATCTTGTCTTTATCACGAGTTATTTTCCTTGGTTAACAATACTTGTTGTTTTACCGATATTCGCGGGTTCCTCAATTTTCTTATTCCCTCATAGAGGGAATAAGATGTTTAGGTGGTATACTATATGTATATGCTTATTAGAACTCCTTCTAACGACTTATGCATTCTGTTATCATTTCCAATTGGATGATCCATTAATGCAATTGAAGGAAGATTCTAAATGGATAGATGTTTTTGATTTCCACTGGAGACTAGGAATCGATGGGCTTTCCATAGGACCCATTTTACTGACAGGATTTATCACTACTTTAGCAACTTTAGCAGCTTGGCCAATTACTCGAAATTCGCGGTTGTTCTATTTCCTGATGCTAGCAATGTACAGCGGTCAAATAGGATTATTTTCCTCTCGAGACTTTTTACTTTTTTTCATCATGTGGGAGTTAGAATTAATTCCTGTTTACTTACTTTTATCCATGTGGGGGGGAAAGAAACGTCTCTACTCGGCTACAAAGTTTATTTTGTACACTGCAGGGGGTTCCATTTTTTTCTTAATAGGAGTTCTAGGTATGGGTTTATATGGTTCCAATGAACCAACATTAGATTTTGAAAAATTAATTAATCAATCATATCCTGTGGCATTGGAAATAATATTCTATTTTGGCTTCCTTATTGCTTATGCTGTCAAATTGCCGATTATACCCCTACATACATGGTTACCTGATACCCATGGAGAAGCACATTACAGTACATGTATGCTTTTAGCTGGAATCCTATTAAAAATGGGCGCATATGGATTGATTCGGATCAATATGGAATTACTACCCCACGCTCATTCTATATTTTCTCCTTGGTTGGTGATAATAGGAACAATGCAAATAATCTATGCAGCTTCAACTTCTCTTGGTCAACGTAATTTAAAAAAGAGAATAGCCTATTCCTCTGTATCTCACATGGGTTTCACAATTATAGGAATTGGTTCTATAACCGACATGGGACTCAATGGAGCTATTTTACAAATGCTCTCTCATGGATTTATTGGTGCTGCACTTTTTTTCTTGGCGGGAACGAGTTGTGATAGAACACGTCTTGTTTATCTCGAAGAAATGGGAGGGATATCTATCCCAATGCCAAAAACATTTACCATGTTCAGTAGCTTCTCGATGGCTTCTCTTGCATTGCCAGGAATGAGTGGTTTTGTTGCGGAATTTTTAGTATTTTTTGGACTAATTACTAGTACAAAATATCTTTTAATGTCAAAAATGCTAATTACTTTTGTAATGGCAATTGGAATGATATTAACTCCTATTTATTTATTATCTATGTTACGTCAGATGTTTTATGGATACAAGTTATTTAATATTCCAAACTCTAATTTTTGGGATTCTGGACTACGAGAACTATTTCTTTCAATCTGTATCTTTCTACCCGTAATAAGTATTGGTATTTATCCCGATTTTGTTCTCTCGTTATCAGTTGACAAGGTACACGCTATCTTATCCAATTATTATCATAGATAGTGTTTCATTAATGAAACGGAAGGAAAGTCTTATAATTCTTTTAATTTAATATTTTGAAAATCGTTTGCTGTACTGTATAATGAAAAAAGAAATAAAATGAATAAGAATTGTAATTAGATACATCTCGAGTTTTTGAGAACCATTTAAATTTGAATGATTCCTTGATTCAAACGGTTCTCAAAAACTCATAAAAACAAACTTTCGTTATATATGGGATGATGCTTTTATCTTATGTATTCTTCATGTAGTTTATTCAATTAGATGTTTATGTGAATGAACCATAACTATGTAGACCTATTCCTAATAGATTGATCCCAAAATAGCATATCCAAATTATAATAAATCCTATAGAAGCTACAAGTGCCGAATTCGTACCTTTCCAATTTATATTTGTTCTAGTATGTAAATAAATCGCGAATATGGTCCAAGTAATAAATGCCCAAGTTTCCTTGGGGTCCCAATTCCAATAGGATCCCCATGCCTCATTAGCCCATACTGCTCCACAAAGAATACCTATGGTTAAAAAGGTAAACCCTAGACTAATGACACGATAACTCCAATAATCCAAACGCTCAGTTAATTGATATTTGTAATAATTTTGAAATGAAGGAAAAGAAGTGTTTTTAAAAACACTTCTTTTTTCATTCAAATATTCAATCTCACCAAAGAAAAATGACTTAATTAATAAATTATTGCTTTTACAAAAAATTTTGATGTTTTTTCGAAATGTAATGACTAGAAGAGCGACTGATAATAATGATCCGCATAAAAGAGCTGCATAGCTCAATAACATCATACTTACGTGCATCATTAACCACTGAGATTGTAGAGCAGGTACTAATATTGTGGATTGATGCATTTCAGTTGAAAGACCCGACATGGCAAAGCCTTGAGTAAAAATGGTACTTGGTGCAATTATTGTGCTTAAATCGTTTTTAAGGTTACGTATCTTGGGAATCATATGAATAATGAAGAAACTACACGAAAGGAAGATTAATGACTCGTATAAATTACTTAATGGAAAATGTCCCGAAGAAATCCAACGAGAAATTAATAATCCTGTTATAGAGAAAAAGGTAGCTATCATCCCTTTTTCTGATGAATCACGTAATCCTACAATTTTGTGGACTAATAAGGTCATCAAATGAATCATAATCACAATTGAAATGATCGAAAAAGAGATATGAGTTAATATATGTTCTAAAGTCACAAATATCATAAAAGGGGTCCCATTACAGAATTGGAAATCGCGAATTGAATACATTTTAGGATCTATTGTATCTCTTTTAGAAGATGCCGCCACTCGGACTCGAACCGAGATGCTTTAGCACTGCTTCCTAAGAGCAGCGTGTCTACCGATTTCACCACGGCGGCTTACTTGAAATAATAATAGTCAATTCATGTTGAATCGTCGAGATTCAAGGATTCAATATAGTTTAGGAAACATTAATTAGAATCAATGAATAAAGACTGGTTTGTGGTTTAAATATTTGAATCTTCAATAAAATATCTACCTAGGTAGTATCGTCGTGGGTTTTTTAACAATCAACTTTCATGTACTAGAAACTAAGTTTTCTCCAAACAGTTGGAACTCCATAGTTTTTTCTCGGTTGAGGTATAAAACTAAGAATTGTCTTTTTTTCTCAATTTTTTTATGATTTGTTTTTCATTTATCCGATTTCATGGATTCAAATGAAAAAGATTGAGTTTTTTTTTTCAATGAACAAAATCAAATAACTAGGATTTCATATCTATCACAATTTCATCATTAAATACAAATAATTTGTTATTTTTCTAATGATTTCGATACCTTAGTATATTTTAATTTTAGTATATTTAAATTAAAGTATTAATATTCTTTATTGCGCATATAATTTATAATTTATAATACCATTTACAAAACCAATTAAGTTTTGGGATAGGCATATAACAAAAGAGTTTCAATCTCTATCACAATTGTACTTTTCTATTGTGAAAAGTACAATTGTGATAGGTAAAAAAATAATACTTAGAACCCAATATACAAAAAACTCTTATTCTATATATCACAGCAGTGAGTTCTAAGTAATATTGAGAAATTTAATACAGAAAAATATATTAGTTAACATTAATCTTACAAAATTTGGGGTTCTTTAGGCTATATCAATTGAGATTATTCTAAGACTTTATTATTTGTTTGTCGCACAAAAAAACTTTTTGAATGCCCGGTGGAAACCGATTTCGCTAAAGAAAAAGTTTTTACTGCAACTAAATATCCTTTTTTCTTCCAAATATTTCTACGAATACGTTTTTTTGACATAGAAGTACGTTTTTTTGGAACTGCCAT